TTGATTGAAAGGAATTCCTAGGGAGCCAACAAACAACGTAAATAGAACCAATACAAGTATAGTAAATAACATAGTATTCTCTGATTCATAAGGATACGAAAAAAACTTCTTATTTCCAAAACGGGTAATAGTAATAAAAGGTTGTTTGATGTTTCTTGCATTCTGATCAATTTGATACGTTTTTTTTGAAAAAAAAGAAGCAATCTCATGATTATTCATTGTTAATAACGTTAATAAACGAAAATTTTTGTTAATTCTTTTCGAATCTTCTTTACCCCATAGAGATATTGAATAGAAGGGGGTATTTTTTTTGCCACTGTAATTTTGAAAATGAACGTTTAAATGTCCTTCAAAAGTAAGTAAATAGATTCGAAACATATAAAATGCGGTTAATCCCGCTGTAAACCAAGCTATTATTGCGAAAATTGGTGAATACAACCAAGTATCATTAAGAATTTCATCTTTGGACCAAAAACAAGCAAGAGGCGGAATACCACAAAGGGAAAGTGTACCTAATAAAAAAGCGATTTTGGTAATTGGCACATGCTTTGTTAAACCCCCCATAAAAACCATATTCTGACTTTTATTTGGAGAATATCCAACAAGAGTTTCCATTGAATGAATAACGGATCCAGATCCTAAAAACAATAATGCTTTCGAATAAGCATGAGTAATCAAATGAAATAAAGCACTTCGATAAGACCCCATACCTAGAGCTAACATCATATAACCCAATTGAGACATTGTGGAATAGGCTAAACCTCTCTTAATGTCTTTTTGAGCAAGGGCAAAAGTAGCTCCGAATAATATTGTTATTACTCCTACCAAAGAGATGAAATTCATTATGTGAGGGATTACTATGAAAAGAGGAATAAGCCGAGCTACAAGAAAAATGCCCGCGGCTACCATAGTAGCAGCATGTATAAGAGCCGAAATAGGAGTAGGCCCCTCCATGGCATCTGGTAACCATACATGAAGGGGAAATTGTGCAGATTTAGCAACCGCGCCGGCAAACAACAGAACGGCACACAAAGTAACAAATAAAAAATTGACTTCATTATGATTATTAGAAATCAAGTTATTGAATATTTTGAATAAATCTCGAAATTCGAAACTCCCTGTTATCCAATAAAAACCTAAAATTCCTAATAATAAACCAAAATCCCCAACGCGATTAGTTACAAATGCTTTTTGGCAAGCATTTGCCGCAACAGGCCGTGTGAACCAAAACCCTATTAATAGATACGAACACATTCCGACCAATTCCCAAAAAATATAAATTTGTATCAAATTAGAACTAGTAACTAATCCTAACATAGAAGTACTGAAAAAACTCATATAAGCGAAAAATCTCAAATATCCTTGATCATAAGACATATAATTATCACTATAAATAAGAACCAAAATTCCAATAGTAGTGATTAATATTGACATAATAGAAGTAAGTGGGTCGATCAAGTAACCGAATTCTAAAGAAAAATCATTATTGATGATCCAAGACCATACATATTGATAGATAGAACTGCCATTTATTTGCTGAATAGACAGATTGATCGAAAAAATCATGACTATACTTAACAATAAAACACTTTGAAAAGCCCACATACGGCGAAGACTTTTTGTTGCCGACGGAAAAAGAAGAAGTCCCGCTCCTATTAACATAGGAACTGGAAGTGGAAGGAAAGGTATTATCCACGCATATTGATATGTCTGTTCCATAAAAAGAGTTTTTTATTCTTAATTAATTGTTTCCGATTTACCGGATCCTACCCCCTTTCAATTTCAAAACAAAGGGGGTCAATAAAAAAAATCAAGAGATGTACTAACTTAAAGATAATTTTAGAATTTTATATATTCTTACTTATTCTGAGTCTTTCCAAAATACTTCCAATATTAAAATCAAGAAGTTACAATTGGTCAAATAATATGACCAACTTGCTCATAAAAAGAGAATACTTAGTTATTAACTAAGATTTTTCTGAAAATACCGATACCGAAAATGAAAATGTTAATTATTATTAGATGACTTTATATTCATAAAGTAAGGATAAAAAATTACACTAAAAAGAGTACTTGATTCTGATATGAATCGATATGAATCATAGGATTAACTAAGGTAAAAAATTTGTACTAATGCAATAATAACTCGCTTTTTAGTTAGTTTGTTCCAAATCATTAACTAGTTTCATTATGAAATTGATTGATTATTTTCCATTTCGATAAAAAACATTTATAGGAAACGCTATAATATCTGACATTTTATATAAGATTTATTTTTCTATTTATCAAAAGGGGGTAAAATCCAATTAATAAAAAAAATCACTAAGATTTCTTTTACCAAACCATGTATCTTTTAACAGATTAATTACTTTAATGACTAGTTTAATTCGAATTTCAAAATGGAATTTGGGAGTATTCTTTCCTCAAGTTTGACCAATTAATATAAAAAAATTAAAGTTTTCAATAGGCAACGGGTTCTTAAAGGGTTCTTAAATCCTTCGGTGTATTTTATTCTGTATAAATGAAATGTCGAACAAAAACATGGACAGAGCTAAAAATGGAAGGTATTTTTTAGATTCTTTGTCCCACCAAATTAAATTTATATAGTACAACAGCGGATTCTATAGATATAGATGTGAATCATAAAGAACAACAAATAAAGATACGAAACAATAAAACGAGTATTTCTTACGAATATTCTATGTATATAGAAAAACTTTTTTGTTGAAAAACTAAAATGCTCTTTTTTTAGTAAGATTTTGTACGATTTTCGCATATCTTTTATCTATATTTTTTGTTTTCTGAAGATAATAGAATATTATCTAGAGAATAACTAGATAATGAAATGAGTAGATTCGTTTTGACCAATAGATGTCTTTCACATCCAACTATAACAACGAGTAACCTCTTCATTTTAAAATGGCAGTTCCAAAAAAACGTACTTCTATATCAAAAAAGCGTATTCGTAAAAATATTTGGAAAGGGAAGGGGTATTGGGCAGCCTTAAAAGCGTTGTCATTAGGGAAATCTATTTTTACCGGAAACTCAAAAAGTTTTTTTGTACGACAAAAAAATAAGTCCTAAAATAAAACATTGGAATAATCTGAATCGAAAAACCGGCTCATTTCATTCTTATTTCATTCTTAATAGGAAATTTACAAACCTGTTGTTTGTGGCTAATCAATATGAACTAGAATTCGCTTCGCTCTTAGGATATGTATAATAAGAATTCTTCGATTAGGGGTTCGTAAATTATAAAAAACTTTTGAAAAAAGAATAAAGACAAGATACAAGGCTTGAGCCTTTTTTAGTATATTTTCTCGTTTTGGGGGTGGGGAGTCTTTTTCCCCATCAACCTATTTGTCACAATTACAATAATCTAAGTTTTTCTATATATATCGATTTTCTATATATATAAAGAAGGGTAAATAAAAGATCTTTAGTTAAAATGAATACATCGTTGAAACCAATTTATTCATTTCTTTTGAAAACTTTTTGTGTAACTTTCTAAGTTCTTATTTATCTGAATTAATCTAATTAATATATTAATTTCCCATATATCTGCCGCTTTCAACCCAAAACCGACAAAAACCTGGAATTTTTTGTCCGAATAATGTGTCAGTTTTTATTAATAAAGTAATAAAAGGGGTATTTTTGTGTTCATTGATAAACTCAAAATTTTTCACTTTTAGGAAATAATAGAAATGATAAAAATTTCATGAAAAAAAAAATACATCTTTTTGAGTTCTATCAATAACTAGAGGGTCGAACTTTCTAGTTTCAAGAGTTCGATTCTATTCGATTATATAAGAGCATAAACTACACCAAAGCACTAAGGTAAATAAAACCCATACCCCAAAAGAATGAACCTTCCAATTCCTATTTGAACAAAGTTTTATTCATACATTTTAATCTTTACTAAAAATATTTCATTGAGTTGACTCCTGAAATCTCGACGATTGACTATGAATAGGCTATTATGAATTCGAACAAGCCGCTATGGTGAAATCGGTAGACACGCTGCTCTTAGGAAGCAGTGCGAGAGCATCTCGGTTCGAGTCCGAGTGGCGGCAGACCCTCTTTGAAAAGAGATACAATAGATTCTAGAATGAATTCAACTCCTGATTTATATTTCAGGCTTCCTCATTTTTAAAAATTTTATGATATTTTCAACTTTAGAGCATATATTAACTCATATTTCCTTTTCGATCGTTTCCATTGTAATTACAATTCATTTGATAACTTTATTAATTGATGAAATCATAAAACTATATGATTCGTCAGAAAAGGGAATGATAGCTACTTTTTTATGTATAACAGTATTATTAGTCACTCGTTGGATTTATTCGGGGCATTTCCCACTAAGTGATTTATATGAATCATTAATCTTTCTTTCATGGAGTTTATCCGTTTTTCATCTAGTTCCATATTTCAAAAAAAATAAAAGCCATTTAAGCACAATAACTGCGTCAAGTGTTATTTTTACCCAAGGCTTTGCTACTTCGGGTCTTTTAACTGAAATACATCAATCCGCAATATTAGTACCCGCTCTCCAATCCGAGTGGTTAATAATGCATGTAAGTATGATGATATTGGGCTATGCAGCTCTTTTATGTGGATCATTATTATCAGTAGCACTTCTGGTCCTTACATTTCGAAAAAACATAAAGATTTTTTGTAAGAGGAATCCTTTATTAAAATTAAACGAGGCTTTTTCCTTTGGTGAAATCCAATACATAAATGAAAGAAACAATATTTTAGGAAATGCTTCTTTTTTTTCTGCTAACAATTATTACAGGTCCCAATTGATTCAACAGTTGGATTATTGGAGTTATCGTGTGATTAGTCTAGGTTTTCTCTTTTTAACCATAGGTATTCTTTCAGGAGCAGTATGGGCTAATGAAGCATGGGGGTCCTATTGGAATTGGGACCCAAAAGAAACTTGGGCATTTATCACTTGGATCGTATTTGCGGTTTCTTTACATACTCGAACCAATAGA